CTAGCATGCCTGAATCTAACCGGCTTTGGCGGTGGTGGAAACAGCTGACGCAAAAACTAAAAGAAAGATCGATTCAAGAGCTTGAGGATCCTTCCTTTCCCCAAACGGAAGAAGCAGGGGAAGAAGCAGGAGAAGAAGCAGGGAAAGAAGCAGGGGAAGAAGCAGGAGAAGAAGCAGGGAAAGAAGCACAGGAAGAAGCAGCGATAGAATCAAACCCATTGTTGAAATACGTTTCGGAAGATTCCACAATGTCCCAGATATTGAAGGAACGTGTTCTTCAGAATAGTACAAGATCCATTCCTTCTTTTTTCTCGGCCGGATGGACAGAACTTGAGCTCGGTTTGAATAGGATTGAGAGGATAGATATAGATCAGAAGCTTTCGGTTATCAGGCGATCGGAAACTATAGACCTGGTTAAGCTATTCAAGATAATCCTATATTTACACAAGACCGTCTCGATCCATCCTAGAGATGAAGATGAGCCAGGTGAATTCGAAAAGAGATTTTACGAATTCGAAAAGAGAGTTCACGAAATGACAGATTGCTTGGCTCGATCAAAAACATGGTGCGATTTTTTCGAAGCTTATCTTAAAGCTAGACCCGAGTTTCAGGATTCTGATTTCGTTGGTGAAGCTAGACCTTGGGTGGGTTGGTTTGAGATTATCGATGAATTGGATAAGTCACTTCGTTTCTTTTTGCTCAATAAACTTCTTGTGAGTTTCGCCATTCATAGGTCCGAGATAGTTAAAAAATGGAAATCTTTCTCCTTGGATGATATCGATGAATTGTATAAGTTACTTCGTTGGTCTGAGATAGTTAAAAAATGGAAATCTTTCTCCTTGGATGAGATCGATGAATTGTATAAGTCACTTCGTTGGTCCGAGATAGTTAAAAAATGGAAATCTTTCTCCTTGGATGATATCGATGAATTGTATAAGTCACTTCGTTTCTTTAAACGTCTTGTGAGTTTCAGCCCCATTCATAGGTCCGAGAGAGTTAAAAAATGGAACCCTTTCTCCTTGGATAATATCCATGAATTGGATAAGTCACTTCGTTTCTTTTTGTTCAATAAACTTCTTGTGAGTTTCAGCCCCATTCATAGGTCCGAAAAATGGAACCCTTTCTCCTTGGATGATAATGAGCCGTGCCAAAGGATATCAAAATCCATGATTGACTCATTTCATACTCGAAAGAATTGCAGCGAATCCTTTGCTAAGATGGATTCCGATGGATCAATGATATTCGACGATCCATACAATTGGCTGAATCCCGTGAAATCATTTCATAGAAGTTCCTTGATATCTTCTTTTTATAAAGCAAATGGACTTCGATTCGGGAATAATTCCCATTACTTCTGCTTCGATTGTAACAAAAGGTTCCCCTTTTATGTGAAAAAGGCCCCTATAAATAATTATAATTTTATCTATGGACAATTCCTTACTACTTTGTTCCTTCGCAACAAAAAATTCTCTTTGGGCGTCGTTAAAAAAAAATATGCTTTTTCGGAGAGAGAGATTCTTTCAGCAATCCAGTCAGAGGTATCTAAGATATTCTTATCTAAGGATTTTCGACAAAGTGGTGATGAAATGGATAACTTGTACAAATCTTTCTATTTTGCAAGTCGATCCGATCCATTCATTCGTAGAGCTTCAATCGTAGACATTTCTGGAACACCTCTAACAGAGGAACAAATAGGCAATTTGGAAAGAATAACAGAGGAACAAATAGTCAATTTGGAAAGAACTGCTTGGCAACCTCTTTCAGATATGAATCGAGCTGATTCCGAAGGGAATAAGGTGCCTCAGTATTTTTCAGATATCAATCTAGCTGATTCCGAAGAGACAAACGGGGATCAGTCTCTTTCAGATATGAAGCCAGCTGATTCAGAAGGGACAAATTTGGATCAGTCTCTTTCAGACTTCGAGCAGTCTCTTGCAGACTTAGAGGACTATCTTTCAGAGATGAATCTAGATGATTCAAAAGGGACAAACTTCGATCAGGCTTTTTCAGACTTCGAGCAGTCTCTTGCAGATAGGAATCTAGTTAATTCAGAATGGAAGAACTTGGCTGAGTATTTCTCCAATATCAAGCTAGCTGAGTCAGAAGGGACAAACTTCCGTCAGTCTCTTTCAGACTTCGAGAAGTCTTTTAGGAATCTAACGGATTCAGAATGGAAGAACTTGTATAAGTCTCTTTTAGATAGCAATCTAGTTGATTTCGAAGAGAAGAACTTGTATAAGTCTCTTTCACATAGGAATCCAGCTTATTCAGAAAGGAAGAAATTCCGTTCTTCGGTCAATTTAACTTTAAACAGGACTTTTCTTCCCGCTTCATCGGTTGTTACATTTTTCGCATTAGAACTTGAAAAGAGGACAACAGATCGTCGTAATCGTCGTTTTTTTACAAAAGAGAAAATAAGGCAGATTTTTCTAAAGACATACTATAAGAAAATGCGGATGGATAGGAAGAAGAAGAAGAGGTCCACTCGTTTAAAACAGAATCGATTCATAAAATATCTCTCAAAAACAAGATGGAAGCTATTCAAAAAATATCTACCATGGGCCTTTACTTCGACCGGATTCAGATATCTAACCTCTATATTTTTAGATATTATTTCAGAGCGATGGCCAAGAGGATTCAAGATTCAAAGATGTCCAATTTATGTTCGTCAGATTCCATTGCGTCTTCTAGGAGCGATGAGGAAATGGAAGAAATTTCAAAAAAAAGAAAGGCAGATGAATCAGATGAAATACACGATGAAAAAAAAATGGCAGGCGAAATTACAAAAATGGAAGGCGAAGTTAGAAAAATTCAAATCGATATTGAAAATATGCGGGGCGGAATTGAAAACATTGGATCGGAACTTTACGAAATTCGGGAGTCGATTCAATTCGATAAAGACCACTTGGACGAACGCTTTCGAAGAAGTGAAAACTTTGCGTGAAGAGAATAATGACTCATTGGAAGATTGGAACAACGAAAATCTTTGGGAGTTCAAACTGTTAATGAAGATATTTTTTGTTTTTGGTGCATATATCGTTTGTACAAGTCTTTATTCGATTTTATGTACCTTTGTTTTCGTTTTCCTAAACGTCAATAGGGTCGTATCTTTCATCAGGGATGAATCTCTGATTCTGTGGGAGATGGAAGAACTTCTGACTGATTATCCGCTTAACACGCCTTCTGTCTGGGAAATGGTCCAAGATTTCCTTATAGGTGTTCTGGAAGACCTCTTATATCCAGACGATTTCACGAACTGGAAGAGAAATCAATTTTTACCCCGTCTCATCGAGCTCATCAAGTTCATAACTAGGTCCATGATCGATTCAATAACTTTTAGGATCAGGGCGAGATATATAACTCCTACAACTAAAGAGATGTATTCAGTCCTAAGAAAAAAGGATCCGTATTGGGATCAAACAGCCGAATGGGTCGCAACCTTTACTCGGCTTGACGATCAAGAAAGGGACGTCTTGATGCAGTACTTCCAGTTAAGGAAAGACAGAAGTTTTTCTCAAGTTTTATGGAGTCTAACTCATTGTGATAAGCAGTTCGAAAAGAGTGACGTGCTTCCTGAACTGGTTGACGAGCCAGGCGAAGTGTACTTACGAACGGTATTTGACTTTCAGAAAAAGGATCTACTAAATTATGATTTCAATACATCCTGTTTCGCAGAAAAGCGGATATTCCTTGCTCTTTATCATACAATCAATTATCCCCAAAGCTCGTCCGGGGTCTCATCTCATAACAAACCCTTTTCGCTCCGTTTAACCCTAGCCCCCTCTAAGAATATTTTAATCTTAGGTTGTATGGGACTAGGAAAATCCTATTTGGTCAACTACCTCGCGAAAAACTCATATCTTCCTTTCATTAGGATATTTTTGGAAAAGTTCGAGTTTACAGATTATCGTTGGTATTCGACTGAGGATGACGATATCGATAATAGTGCAGAGGCTGAAAGGTTCGATGATGAGATTTATGCCGACTTTCTTATTGATGATCGTGAAGAGGAGGACCTCGTTAGTGCAGATGTTAAGACTATTGACCCTTGTGATTGGACTGTTGATCTTTTTAAGAAGGCGAAGCGGAAGGCTGATAAGCCTATGCCTTTTCACGACTTAGAGCCGGATCTGGACAACGTTTGGAAGGATTATCGAAGTCCGGCTATGGAGACAGTGCCATTCGTAGCCACATTTTATACCAGTCTTCAACTGGAATTAGCAAAAGCAATGTCTCCTTGCATAATGTGGATTCCAAACATTCATAAGCTGAATTTTGCTAATTCAGAGTTCTTCAATCTCGGTCTATTCGTGAACCTTCTCTCCTGGCATTCTGACAAACCTTCCAATAACAATAATCTTGTTATTGCTTCCACTGATAAGCCCCAATATATGGATCCCCGTTTAATAGATACGACGAAATTGAATACGTGCATTCATGTCCGAAGGCCCTTTATTTCACAACAACGAAAGCACCTTTTGACTCTTGTATCTAATCGGGGATTTAGCTTGGACAGAGAAATATTCAATACTACTAAATTCGAGTCCATACCCCTGGGTTCCAGTGCCTATGATCTTGAAGGACTTAGCAATGAGGCCATATCGATCAGTCTTTCAGAAGGAAAATCCATTATAGATAGTCGTACACTTAGACTGGCTCGTCATAGACAAACTTGGGATTTGCAAGCTCGTAGAAAACCAGTTAACAATTCTCGGATGCTTTTCTATCAGATAGGAAGGGTTGTAGCTCAATATTTACTTATAAATGATTGCTCCATGGATCCTATAGCTATCTATATGAATAAGCGATTGTATCAGCAAAGCGATCCTTATGTGTATAGATGGTACTACCAACTTGGAATGAGTGTCAAGAAATTAACGATACTTCTTTATCTGTTGACTTTTTCTTCCGGACTGGTCGCTCAAGATCTTTGGTCTCCCTTGGAACCCGATGGAAAGAATGGGATCGCTTTCAATCACCTCTTTGAGGATAATTCGGAG